TTTAGGTAAATGCTTTCTATACATATGTATAAAAAAAATATATATTTGATTGAATTTCGCTCTTTTATGCTTACTATAACAGGTTATTTCGGTTTTTTACTAGCAGCTTTAACTATAGCTTCAGGCCTTTTTATTGGGCTGAGCAAGATACGACTTATTTGAAATTAATTGACTGAAGAATTCAAAAAGGAACTCTTTCGGTAGGATTCCATGTATTATATAGTTTCTTAACAGATCAATTGACGATTATTAGTCATTGAGATTCACGGGTAATTCCGATTAATATTTAGAGATAGATATTACCTCTCTTTTTCCCTTTCAAATCAAATAAAAAAAAATGATTGAAGTTTTTCTTTTTGGAATTGTCTTGGGTTTAATTCCTATTACTTTAGCTGGATTATTCGTAACTGCATTTTTACAATACAAACGTGGTGATCAGTTGGACTTTTGATTAATTAATATCTCTTGTCTCTTGACCCACCCCTTTTCTTTAATCCCCAGGATATCAAATTGAGATAGCTGCTTGCGTTAGTAAAGCTTTTTCAGCGTAATTTTTTTAACCTAACAAAAATGGAATCACGCTCTGTAGGACTTGAACCTACGACATTGGGTTTTGGAGACCCACGTTCTACCGAACTGAACTAAGAGCGCTTTCTTATCATAATAAGATTTCTTTTTTTTTAACCTAATACATCTTACATACATAATCTTTCATTTCATTTATAGTATGAAAAAATGAAAGATTATGTATGTCCAATTTCATCTTAATCGGTCTGATCCCTTGTTAATGCTCAGAGGAGAAGTCCTAGGTAGGGATGACAGGATTTGAACCTGTGACATTTTGTACCCAAAACAAACGCGCTACCAAGCTGCGCTACATCCCTTTCAATAGGTCTACAGTGTCATTGTAGAGAATTCCTGCCTTGTTTTCCATATCAGTTTTTTTTTTTCATTGATATATTCATTTATCTTGCCCTTTCTTCTTTTTGGTCTCATATCCTATACCACATATAATAAAAAAAGAAAATGCATTTTTTTTGAAATGCTCAAGAAAAGGGCTTTTCTTTTTTTATTAAGAAAGGGCAAATATTTTCTACGGAATTGTTATCCATTTTAATTTGAATTAGGGATTCCGCGTACAAATCCAAGCGATCCTTAATGCAACTCCCTATGTATCTGATCATATATGTATTAGCCTTATGTATTACAATAGAATAAAGAAGGAGGATTTTCAATGCGAGATCTAAAAACATATTTATCTGTGGCACCGGTACTAAGTACTATATGGTTCGGCTCTTTAGCAGGTCTATTGATAGAGATTAATCGTTTATTCCCAGATGCGCTGACATTTCCTTTTTTTTCATTCTAGTTATTGACGTGGGCGGGTTTGAATAAGATTAGAGATATAATTCCATATCCAAAACTACATCTTACCTCCCTTTTTTCTCTTTTTTCCCTTTTTAGAATTCCAAGAAGGGATGAAAGAGAAAGAATAAAAGTCGATTCCATCACAACTAAAATAGGGTTAAGGTTTGAATCAAATTAATAGAGTGAAAAAAGAGAAGGCAATGCCAGTCTATGGCAATAGTATCATACACGATCCTTAATAAAATCTAATACAATTAGATTAGAAATATAGTTAATTGTATTACTTATTAATTACTATCTATTGATTGTAACGAAATCTTTCATAATTTGATTTCGTTCTAATTTTTTCTTTTTTTTGTCTTTAGATAAAAAATATAGAAGAGTTGAGTGAATCAAAAATCCAAAGGAGTTTCATGGCCAAGAGTAAAGATGTACGAGTAACGATTATTTTGGAATGTATCAGTTGTGTTCAAAATAGTGTTAAGAAAGACTCAAGGGGTATTTCCAGATATATTACACAAAAGAATCGACACAATACACCTAGTCGATTGGAATTGAGAAAATTCTGCCCCTATTGTTCCAAACATACGACTCATGGGGAGATAAAAAAATAAACGGAACAGTCAAAATGACATATTATAATATATTATAATATCTAAAGATAGATTCTAATTTAAATAAACCCATATATAAACAAACCAAATCCTATTTTTTAATTCTAATTTATTTTAAATCCGACCGAAATAGGATTTCGGGAAAAGGAATAAACAAACCATGGATAAATCCAAGCGACCCTTTCTTAAATCGAAGCGATCTTTTCGTAGGCGTTTGCCCCCGATTCAATCGGGGGATCGAATTGATTATAGAAACATGAGTTTAATTAGTCGATTTATTAGTGAACAAGGAAAAATATTGTCACGACGGATAAATAAATTGACCTTGAAACAACAACGATTAATTACTATTGCTATAAAACAAGCTCGTATTTTATCTTTGTTACCTTTTCTTAATAACGAGAAACAGTTTGAAAGAACTGAGTCGACTGCTCAAACAATAGGTCTTAGAACTAGAAATAAATAGGTTTAGCTTACTTTTCAATCGCATCAAAATTCCAATTCGAACTAAAACTAGGTTGGTGTTGTGTTCGAAAAATAGGAAAATCCGGATTTGATTCGTGTGTCATAATAAAAAAAAGCAGCGGGGAAGAATAAATCATTTTTTATTTAATTCCTTTGTTCATTTTGACAACTTTATATTAATCTTATCCGATTTTCTCCTCTACCTTCCCGGAGTTGATTCTCCGGGGAATTCTATTCAAATTACTCCAATGGATCCAATATTTCATTGGAAATCATATAAAGACAATTCCTATTTAATATAGCTATTTGTGCAAGGATTTTACGATTTAGAAGCAATTGACTTTTGTACAGATCATTTATTAGTCTACTATAACTGCAGGATACTCCTTTATTGCGAATTACTGCATTTATCCGAGTAATCCACAAACGACGAAAATCTCTCTTTTTCTTATCTCGATCGCGATGAGACGAAATTAAAGCTCGTATTTTCTGTTGAGTAATAGTTCGAGTAAGTCTTGAATGAGCCCCCCGAAAACTTGATGCAAATAAACGAATTTTGTTTCTACGTCTCCGAGCTATATATCCTCGTCTAATTCTAGTCATTGAATAAATGAAACTTTGATGAATAACTAATTGAGTTGCTGTCTGTCAGTTATTCTTTTTCCCCTTACTGATTTATTTATAACAAAACGGATTCTTCGGATATATAAAATAAAAATTCCAATGACTTTTGCTACTATAACCTTCCCAACCACAATTTTTTTCTTATTTCAAAGTGTACTGTCTAAAAATAAGAAATTGATTGATATCTAATATCAATAACATAGTAAAATAGATATATAGAGTAAATATAAAAAGAATAGAGTGGTTCCATCGTTTCTATGGTTACTTCTTAAACGGTGAGGTCCTCTCTATACACCGGAGCCCTTTCCTTCATTTAATGAATCTTCTTTTTTTTTTTTTTGGTAACTTGTATAGTTCACACCGTTGTGTGGCTCTACCCATGAATTATCCAGTAATAGGTCTTTCATAATGAGATCTACCTATACAGTAACGGTATTTAATTCTGAAGGTTAGCTAGGTAGCTGATCCTGTTAGGCCGTTCTTGGAAGTATAAAATTTCTTCTTCTTAAATAATAAATAGGATTTCCCCCGCTTAATGAATAACCATTTGTTACCAATGGGGAATTGCTTCTCAGCTTATTGGATTTGCACCAACGGAAACCATAAATTTCATACGCAATAGGGGAATAGAATAGATTTTAGCCAGTGAATGGAAAAATTGCATTTTATTCTATTTTATTTATTTATTGGTACTGATCATTCATACGGATTACTACTGGTTGTTATTGGTTCCTTTCTTTTGTTCCAGCCCATGATCTGAACGAGTCGCACATACACCCTAGTACATGTTCCTCGGCGCTGAGGACATCCCCTAAGAGCGGGGGATTTCGTGACATTTCGTATTGGCTGTCTTGTGTTTCTAATAAGTTGTTTAATAGTTGGCATGCTGAATCGTATACAGACTGAGCTGGTTTAGATCGCTCCTAACCGGATGCTTATGCATTTTTTCTATTTAATAGAATATTAAAGAACCGGGTAAGACGATAAATCAAATCTCAATCAAATCGCGGATTTTTTTTTAATCCTTGCTATTTTCATTCAACTGCTACAAGATCCACAATTCCGTGAGCTTGGGCTTCTATTGCTGACATAAAAACATCCCGTTCCATGTCTTCGGATACAACCCAAAAAGATTTACCTGTTCGTTGGACATAAACCATTGTGATGGTTTCGCGCAGGTTCAGTAGTTCTTCCGCTTCCAGGATAAATTCTCCCGTTTGGGACTCATAAAAAGAACTCGCAGGTTGATGGATCATTACCCTGGTGATATAACATACAAAAGGGTTTCGACGAATGGGGTAAAGAGACTAACAAGAAAAAATCGAACCGTACAGGCATCTTTTGCGTATTGCATACGGCTCACGAATGGAATTTCCTAAGGATTTCTCATACCCAGATCGAAAAAAGGTCCAATTACCACCCTTCTTTTTGTAGGAATTCAAAATACTATGATGGTTCCGTTGCTTTATATATTTATTCCGTCTGTGATTCAGCAATCCCAAAGTTTCTTTTTGATCCGATCAAATAAAATACGGAAAAATGTTTCATAACCTAAATGTAAATATTCTTCAGAGCTTTTCGGTGTGAAAAAAGTTTGTGACACTGAGATTCCGATAGATCAAATCGGAAATACTAAGTATTTCATACTGCTCTTTCGATACATAATTGATTGTTTTGAGAAAAAATTTTATCATATCGAATTCGAAATGCCATGCTATTATTACTCAAAATTATTATTTCATATGGCGAAGGCATAGACTTCTTTTTTTATCTCAAATAAAAAACTCATTGGCGCCAAGCGTGAGGGAATGCTAGACGTTTGGTAATTTCTCCCCCGACCAGGACAAAGGATCCCATTGAAGCGGCTAATCCCATGCATATTGTATGTACATCTGGGGGCACAAATTGCATGGTATCATAAACCGCTATTCCGGGTATTACCCATCCACCGGGAGAGTTTATAAACACATAAAGCTCTCTGTTACGATCCTCTATAGTGAGATATACCATAAGACCAATAAGTTGATTCGAGAGCTCATTATTAACCTCTTGGCCTAAAAAAAGTAATCTTTCTCGATAAAGTCGGTTGATTAGGATAAAATTGTATCCCTTAGGAACCGTACATGCACCTTTTAATGCATACGGGTCAAAAGAATCATGAAAAAAAGACTCAATATATAGATTTCAGCTCCTGCTCTTTTTTAAAAAGAAAAAAGAAAGCAAAATCTTTCTAACGAAGGAGCTTTTTCTTCCATTTTTCATTATAAGAAAGAAAAGTTTGTAACCCTTTCACTAGAATTTCACTCTAATATCGAATAGAAAAAGATTCATTAAACTCGTTGATTTAACTTCTCCATTGATGTATTCTTTCATCGAGATCCACCCTCCATCACGATGTCATTTTCTTGTTCCTGCATGGGCCTTTTGAATTCTTTTAGGTTTATGCTCTACTCCAGGTAAAAAAGATAGGTCCGATTGTGATTTGCACATATAGGACAAATGTACCTACTACCATTTCTTTTTGCTACAAATTTTTGTTGAATCGATTTCATGTCTTCGGCCAAATTTTCGACGCATTCATCCTGTTTTACTCAATTGATTAACAGGTATCATTCCTATTTTTTAGTATTATAGGAAAAAAGAGAATTTCTAATGAGGTATCAATCAATAACCTAGTCAAATATATAATATGATAATACAAAATTTCGAATTAGAAATAGACGCAACAATCGTTGGTATATTACTAAGTTGGGTTTTTTCTAAACGGAGCCTGGATAATTTGATTGGTCCAATCAAGTCAACCATAAATTATTCTAATTGATAATGTTAATCTGGATTCCCCTAAAATGGATCTAATTTCACTTCACGCTCCAATTTTTTGATAATTTTTCTTGGGCGAATCAGAGGATATCTCGATCGGGGGAGAGAATGGGGAAATCCCATATGACCCAATATATCTGACAAGTCGCACTATATGTCAACCCAAGATGCATCTTCCTCTCCAGGACTTCGAAAAGGTACTTTTGGAACACCAATAGGCATTAAATGAAAAAAAAAATGAAGTAATCTATTTTACTTTGATGTGAAAACGTAATAGTAGATTTAGTTTATTGTCCTCATAATATTGGTCTTTAGCATATCGTATTTTATCTATAGATTGGAGAAGCTCTTTGATAAAGGAAGTCAAAATGACTAACGACAAATTATTAGAAATATACCCGTCGAATGATGAACAAGCAGGGATCCATTTGCTCATACAAAATGATTCAACCACCCATTGCGTATTGATACTTATCGGGTATAGAATAGATCTGCTTCTCTTTGTTCCTATAAACAGAATTGTTCCATTATTACCAATAGAATAGAACAAATAGTAATCCTTACTTCACGATAATTCACAGGTCCCTAGCATCATTTTTCCAATGCAATAAAGTTACATAGTGTCTATTTTTCTTTCATAAAGGGGTATTTCCATGGGTTTGCCTTGGTATCGTGTTCATACCGTCGTATTGAATGATCCTGGTCGGTTGCTTGCTGTCCATATAATGCATACGGCTCTGGTTGCTGGTTGGGCCGGTTCAATGGCGTTATATGAATTAGCAGTTTTTGATCCTTCTGACCCCGTTCTTGATCCAATGTGGAGACAAGGTATGTTTGTTATACCCTTCATGACGCGTTTAGGAATAACTAATTCATGGGGCGGTTGGAGTATTACAGGAGGAACTGTAACGAATCCGGGTATTTGGAGTTACGAAGGAGTGGCCGGGGCACATATTATGTTTTCGGGGTTGTGCTTCTTGGCAGCTATTTGGCATTGGGTATATTGGGATCTAGAAATATTTTCTGATGCACGTACAGGAAAACCTTCTTTGGATTTGCCCAAGATCTTTGGAATTCATTTATTTCTTTCAGGGGTGGCGTGCTTTGGTTTTGGCGTATTTCATGTAACAGGTTTGTATGGTCCTGGAATATGGGTGTCCGATCCTTATGGATTAACTGGAAAAGTACAATCTGTAAACCCAGCATGGGGCGTGGAAGGTTTTGATCCTTTTGTTCCGGGAGGAATAGCCTCTCATCATATTGCAGCAGGCACTTTGGGCATATTAGCGGGCCTATTCCATCTTAGTGTCCGTCCGCCCCAACGTCTATACAAAGGATTACGTATGGGTAATATTGAAACTGTCCTTTCCAGTAGTATCGCTGCTGTCTTTTTTGCTGCTTTTGTTGTTGCGGGAACTATGTGGTATGGTTCTGCAACTACTCCAATCGAATTATTTGGTCCTACTCGTTATCAATGGGATCAGGGATACTTTCAGCAAGAAATATATCGAAGAGTTAGTGCTGGGCTAGCCGAAAATCAAAGTTTAACAGAAGCTTGGTCTAAAATTCCTGAAAAATTAGCTTTTTATGATTACATCGGCAATAATCCGGCAAAAGGGGGATTATTCAGAGCAGGATCGATGGACAGTGGGGATGGAATAGCTGTTGGATGGTTAGGACACCCCATCTTTAGAGATAAAGAAGGACGTGAACTTTTTGTCCGTCGTATGCCTACTTTTTTTGAAACATTTCCCGTTGTTTTGGTAGATGGAGACGGAATTGTTAGAGCCGACGTTCCTTTTAGAAGGGCAGAATCGAAGTATAGTGTTGAACAAGTCGGTGTAACTGTTGAGTTCTATGGCGGCGAACTTAACGGGGTCAGTTACAGCGATCCCGCTACTGTGAAAAAATATGCGAGACGCGCTCAATTGGGTGAAATTTTTGAATTAGATCGTGCTACTTTGAAATCTGATGGTGTTTTTCGTAGCAGTCCACGAGGTTGGTTTACTTTTGGACATGCGTCGTTTGCTCTGCTATTCTTCTTCGGACACATTTGGCATGGTGCTAGAACCCTGTTTAGAGATGTTTTTGCGGGTATTGACCCAGATTTGGATTCGCAAGTCGAATTTGGAGCATTCCAAAAACTAGGAGATCCGACTACAAGAAAACAAGCCGTCTGATACAACATTGCTGGAATATCTTTTGCTTCTTTATTTTTTTTTACTTTTACCTAAGGTTAAGGTATTAGAGAAATCCTAATTTGAATCACTACCATTTGTTTGACTCTTGTTTTTTCTTTATCCGTTTATCCGGGAGATGATTCAAAATAAACAGGTATGAAAGTTATAATTGTAAACCACGATCGAACCTATGGAAGCATTGGTTTATACATTCCTCTTAGTCTCGACTCTCGGGATAATTTTTTTCGCGATCTTTTTTCGCGAACCACCGAAAGTTCCAACTAAGAAATGATTTTTCATTATCTCAATTGAAGTAATGAGCCCCCAGGGAGGCTCATTACTTCAATTAGTCTCCGTGTTCCTCAAATGGATCTCGTAGTTGTTGAGCGGGTTGCCCAAAAGCGGTATATAAGGCGTACCCAGTAAAACTTACAAGTAAACCAGATACAGAGATGGCGACTAGGGTTGCTGTTTCCATTATTATAGAATTTCAAGATCACAATGAATCTATGATAAGATTGTTTATTTACAACAGAATAGTATACAAAGTCAACAGATCTCAATTACTACAATAAGATTTATGGCTACACAAACCGTTGAGGAGAGCTCAAAAGCACGTCCAAAACAAACAGGTCTAGGGGGGTTGTTGAAACCGTTGAATTCGGAATATGGTAAAGTAGCTCCTGGATGGGGAACTACTCCTTTGATGGGTGTCGCAATGGCTCTTTTTGCAATATTCTTATCTATTATTTTGGAGATTTATAATTCTTCCGTTTTACTGGACGGAATTTCAATGAATTAGATCCACAAGAATCATTAAGTCTCGGCTTTTCACTCTAAAGTGACTAATTTAGGGCTCAGATTTCTACCCCATTCTATTTTGGTAGTTCGACCGCGGAATTTTTTTGTTTCTGTATTTCCGGAATATGAGTGTGTGACTTGTTAGAATTGATCCTAGTGCTAGTACAGAGAACCGATCTGTCATCTTGATAAAGATAGGTTTTTACCTCGTCGGATATTTATTCGAGTATTTGAAACACGAAATATATGAAATAAATCATGAAATAGTGGAACTATGATTTATATTGAATAGTTAGACCCCGTGGCCGGACTCCAAACCTTTTTCAAAGAATAAGAAGCTAGCAAATTCGAAATTAAAAGCTTTTTCTTCTTTGAAACTCCTGTTTATGCTTATTTTAAGCATAAGCAAAGAACAAAAGTTTCTTTGCTTTGGATTTTGAGTCATTATTATATTATCGATATCGATTATCGATTCATTAAATAAGTGATGATCCAATGGTTCTTACTCAGAGAAGCTTTGGGCGAAACTTTAAGTTTTTCTTGAGAATCATAATCATCGGGGGTGTAGTATGAATCTGAGGTTTTAATTAATTCATAGGGTCTTAACAAGATAATTCCTATCAAAAACAAAAGCTGAATTACATACAAATCAAAATAATAATAAAAGAAAAATAAATATAGGGAACGAGAAGATTCAAGAGGCCTTTAACGATCACCATAAAGACAAATGAGCCAACTTGATGTTTTGGCACTATCACCATAAAGAAGAGTTGTCGGATTTTTTTATTCTTTCGTCTCGTCAAAGAAGATTGAATCAAAAAAGAAAGTAAGAAGTTTCCAACTTTCTATTACATACCCGTTGCAATCAGCCTTTGTGTGCTTTTGCTTGAGCTGTACGAGATGAAATTCTCCTATACGGTTCTCGGAGGGGGAGTCCTCTTCTCTTGGTTTACCTATCTCAATAAAGTGTATGATTGGTTCGAAGAACGTCTCGAGATTCAGGCGATTGCAGATGATATAACTAGTAAATACGTTCCTCCCCATGTCAACATATTTTATTGTCTAGGAGGAATTACGCTTACCTGTTTTTTAGTACAAGTAGCTACAGGATTTGCTATGACTTTTTAC